AGGCTTAGCTGATCGTATTACCACAGAGTCAACTTGAACAATTAGAACTTGACCCGATTTTAAATGCGGTCCTTTTTTGGCTATACATACATTTTCACAAAGAAACTGCCCAAGACTAACGATTGTAGATGTCTCTTCACAATAATTGTAATGGAGAAAATACCAATTCAAATGGAATGGATTCAAAATGATGTTACTGCATGAATAGGGATTATAAATTTGACCATTTTCATCCAGTAAATAATATTTAAGTATTTGAAAAATCTGTTTTAAATTGTCAAGTTGCAAATAGTTAGTTACCAAGATCTGATTATGGGTTATTAAATGGGAAAATAAATCAAAATTATAAATTGGAAAGCCTGTTCCTAACGGGCCCAAGGAATTACTAATTGGAATTAGGGGGTTCTTTTTGATTGATTCCTTTATCACATTGGGAGATTTTACATCGTTGAATGGGTCTATTCGAAAACAATTGGATGATGACAAAATTATCAAAGATTGAGATTCCTTATTTCGATTCAACAACGTATGGATAGTTCCTTGATTTGGATTAAGGGATTCTTGAATCCTTGCCTCGGAATAGGAATAAATGGAAGAAAACGGATTGACATTAGCGCGATCTGATCCCTTCTCAGAGATCAATCCTGAACCCGACAGATCGTTCCTTTTTCCGGTATAAGAAATAGGTGACTTCGCTAAGTCGATTCTTAGAAAATATCTAAGCAAACCATTTGTTCTTATTTCAACAAAGGAAGCACAGGCCTTTTCGATCTTTTTGTCTTGGTCCCAATTCAACACTAAAGAAGTCCGAACTAATTGAATACTTGTGTCCCAAATTTCAAGAATTGGGTCGTAATAAAGGATATAATTGACAACTCGAAGTTGTAGATTATCACTTTCCTGCAAGAGATCCGGCGGGAAAAGTCTTCCTAAATTTATACCATCCGTTTTTTTATATGGGACTACAGGTTGAACCAAAACAAAATACTTTTTTTCATACCTGGAAAGTTTCATTCGTTGGATATAAAGCCAATTTTTCAATTTTTTGTATTCTTTGGAATTTGGTTTTCCCCCTCCTGGTGGTATCAATCGGAATGCCTTATTTGTCTTTCCAGGAAAATGGATATCTCCAGAAAAGATTATCAGTTTGATTTTTTCTGCTTTTTTCTTCACTCGGACCAATCCGCCTACCCGACTTCTTCTATTTAAAGTGATTTGTGTATCTGCCCCAATAATACTATTGTGCCGTACCATTATGGAAGAAGATTCGGCCAAAATGTGGACTTCCACGGGAATAAAAAAAAATGGATTTACTTCCTTTTGGTATTTTGGCCAAAATACCTTGACTCCTCGATACTCAATCAAATCCTCTTCGTTGACGATTGAATTCAGTTCTCTAGTCTCATATTTAGTAAGTCCTGAACTCTTTCTTATATATCGAGGATCATCGAAATAAGCAAGAATACTATTTCTACGGAGAATACCATTTCTGGGGATTTCCATTGAGATACCTGAAGAAGGTATTAGTTGGTTCTCGCCTTCTTGAATCGATTCGAGTGGAATGATGAATCTATTTCTTCGCCTCTTTGCCAATAAATCAGAATTGCCGTCGAGAATGGCCGGATATCTGAGATTATAACGACCCGTACATGTCATTCGATTAAGTTCTGAATAATCAGGAATCCTATCTCCTGTTTGATTTTTACCAGAAAAATACGAACTAAAAAATTTGTGTCTCACTTGATTATTAGTTACTGAGGGGTTAGCAATATATCTTGGCTTGACAGAAAGAGAATAAGCGTTCATTTGATCTTGATCCTTGTGGATCGAACAGGGGCCTAGACTGTATCTCCAGGGCTCCCCTAATAATATCCATAAATGACTTGTTTTTGGTAAGAGATGAATATTACCATATGTAAATTCAGGTGCATGGTACACATCAGTATTCCAGTGCATTTCGCCCTCTGAGTCAGAATAAATATGTTTTCGAACCTTCTCTTTCAAATTCAAAGTGGATGTTCTCGCACGAATCTCAGCAATCACTTGTTCTGATTCTACATATTGATCGTTTTGAACTAAAAGAAAACTTTTGGGCGGAATACACACATTGTGTATAATATCTTCACTCTCAATAGTTACATACAAGTCTCTAGAACATAGAAAAGCAGGATGTCCATGACGTGTACGTGTCGGATGAACCAAATCCTCGTTGAATTTTATTTTTCCATTAGAAGGGGCTCGCACATGTTCTGCAGTACCCCCTGTGAATACTCCGCCAGTATGAAAAGTTCTTAATGTTAATTGAGTGCCCGGTTCTCCAATAGATTGACCTGCAATAATACCTACGGCTTCTCCCAATTCGACCAGGTCGTCATGAGCTGGACTCCGGCCATAACATAATTGACAAATCCAAGATGTACTCCTACAAGTAAAGGGGGTTCGAATAGAGATTGGTTGTGCTCTAAAAGTTATGAATCTACTGACAAGTCCAACCCCAATATCTTGATTTCTAGTAGCAATACATCGCGAACCTATATATATATCATCTGCTAATACACGGCCAATTAATGTTTGGATAAAAAACCTGTCCGCCATCATTCCATTTCGAGGACTTACAGAAATACCTCGAACGGTGCCACAATCTGTTCGACGTACAACAATGTGTTGAACTACTTCAACAAGTCTGCGCGTGAGATATCCTGCATCTGAGGTTCGGATAGCGGTATCCACAACCCCTTTACGGGCTCCGTAGCAAGAAATAATGTATTCTGTTAAAGAGAGTCCTTCGCGTAAATTGCTTTGGATGGGTAAATCAATCATTTGCCCTTGGGGATCCGACATTAATCCTCTCATACCTACTAATTGATGTACCTGAGAAGCATTTCCTCTGGCTCCCGAAAAAGACATTATATGGACTGGATTAAAAGGATCGGTCATCCGAAAATTAGGATTCATTTCTTGTCGCAAATATTCACTTGTGGCATACCATATTTCGATCGATTGACGTAATTTTTCTACCGCGTGTACATTCCCATAATGATGGTGTTTTTCCAAAATAAAACTTTGTTGTTCAGCGTCTTGAACTAGCCATCTTTTAGAAGGTATTGTTAAAAGATCATCAATTCCTAATGAAATGGATGCGGCGGTAGCTTGTCGGAAACCCAGAGTCTTTACTTGATCCAGGATATGTGATGTATATCCTATTCCATAGTGATCAATAAATCGACTAATAAGTCGTTTCATGGCAGTTCCGTCTATCACTTTATTGTGAAAGACCTGAGTGGGCCGTTCTGCCATCAGTACCTCCATATTGCGCTGAGTAGAATTTGACAATGGGCTTGAGTCAGTGATTGGAAAACTTCCTTTTCTAGATCTTGATTCACGTATAAATTCCGCAATTATGGTCCTAGTTAACCCGGAGAGACTCGAATTCCCGTTGGTAGGATAGAATTACAACAGCCCTGCCAAAACCCCTGTATGGCTTCTTCTATTTCTCGATAAAGAGAAATATGACCAAGAGTGGTTCGAATATATATATAAAGAATTTCTTTTTTTATACTTCGTACTATTAGATAGTGTCCATAAATCTCATAATAGGTCCCCACAGATTCATAGTGAATTTCGATGGGAACTTCTCGTGCAACAATAACGCGTTGATCTAGTCGCCACCGCAGCCACAAAGGACTACCTACATTGATTCGTTTTTGCCGATAAGCTCCAATTGCATCATAGGGATTACAAAAAAAGGGTTCTTTTTTTTTTTTATACTTATAGTTATTATCTTCATTTTGGTAGTTTCTACGATTACATGGATTATACCTATTTACACAAATACCCCGACGATTTCCACTCGTTAAAACATAGAGTCCACTAAGCATATCTTGAGTTGGTGCCGAAATGGGATCCCCAATAGTTGGAGACAAAAGATTCATATGAGAAAACATAAGTAAACGTGCCTCTGCTTGAGCCTCCAAAGATAAAGGCACATGAACAGCCATTTGATCCCCGTCAAAGTCTGCATTGAAGCCCTTACAAACTAATGGATGTAAACAAATAGCGCGTCCTTCCACTAAAACGGGGAGGAATGCCTGTATGCCTAATCTATGCAGAGTAGGCGCTCTATTCAGCAATACAGGATGGTCATCCAGAATTTCCTGAAGTATTTCCCATACAATCGGTTTTTTTTTCCGAATTTGACTCTTAGCAACTCCTATGTTCGAAGCAAGATGTTTTCTAATTAGGTCACGAATTACAAATGCCTGGAAAAGTTCTATTGCTATTTCGCGAGGCAATCCACATCGATGTAATGAAAGTGAAGGGCCCACGACAATTACGGACCGCCCTGAATAATCGACCCGTTTACCAAGCAGAGTCTCGCGAACTCTTCCTTCTTTGCCTTCAATTACATCTGAAAGCGACTTGTAAACTCTATTATGATCATCCCTCATTGGTTGTCCGCAGATTCCATTATCAAGAAGTGCATCCACGGCTTCTTGTAGCAATTTTTCCTGAGATATTATTAATTCTTCTGGCGTAGCTATACTTGTTGTTAATAGATCTGTAAGAGTATTATTCCGATAGATAATTCTTCTATAGATTTCATTAATATCTGAGGTCACTAGTTTATCCTCATCTATATGATAGATTGGTCTCAACTCAGGAGGAAGAACTGGTAATAGACACAAAACCATCCATTTTGGTTCTATATTTGTTCGAATAAAATGCTTAGCCAATTCCATGCGTCTAAGCAAAAAATCTTTTCTTCTTCCAACTTTTCGATCTTCCCATTCATTCCCTGTGGGTTCCTCTTCCTCCAATTCTTTCCATTCTACCAATGAATAGTCTATAATAATTCGTAAATCTAGATTGGCTAATTGTTGTCTGATAGAACCTCCCCCGGTAGACATCTCTCGATTTCGAAATGTATCGAAGCTCCGGGTAGTAAAAAAAATTGGGATTCTGTATTTCCAGGGTTGGATTTCATATTCCAATAAACCCCG